AAAAAAGGAAAATTTAAAAAACGAATTTTTAAATCGAATTGAAGCTTTAGATAAGGAATGGTCTGTTGAAAATATACTGGAAAAAACGACTCGATTTTGTCATAACGAAACAAAAAAAGAATATTTACCTAAAATTTATGATCCATTTTTGCATGGGATCTCTCGCGGAAGAATCAAAAAATTACCTCAATTCCAACTCTTAAACGAAACCTATATAAAAAATAATATAGGAGGTTCTTGGATAAACAAGATTCATGGTATACTTCTGAAGATTAATTATCACAAATTTGAGCAAACAATAGAAAAATTTAATATAAAATCTTTAGAGAAAAAACTTTATTTTTTTTCCGAACCCCAAGAAGATAAAATTAATTCAGAAGAAGAGATAAAAATTTTCAAATTTTTATTTGATGTCGTGATAAAGGATAGCAACGATGAAACTCTTATAAAAAATTTACTTAATTTCAGGGAAATCAAGAAAAAAGTTCCTCGATGGTCATACAAATTAAAAAGTGAGTTGGAAGAATTGGACGGCGAAATTGAAGAAAATGGATCTATGGAGCCTGGAATTCGTTCAAGAAAAGCAAAACGTGTAGTGGTTTTTACTGATAAAGAGCCGCATAACGAGATTTATACTAATCTCAAGGATAATAAAAATTCTAAGCAAAAAAATGAAATAGCTTTGATCCGTTATTCACAACAATCTGATTTTCGTCGAGGGATAATTAAAGGGTCCATGCGTTCCCAAAGGCGTAAAACTGTTATTTGGGAATTTTTTCAAGCAAAAGTACATTCCCCCTTTTTTTTTGATAGAATAGATAAACTTTTTTTTTTTTCATTTGATATATGGGGGCTAAAAAAAAAAATTATTAGAAATTTATTGTGGAAAAACAAAAAAAAAACAATAAAAAAAAAAGAAGAAGAACAATCAAAAATAGAAGAAAAAAAACGAATAGAAATTGCAGAAACTTGGGATAGCTTCGTATTGGCTCAAATAATAAGAGGTTCTCTCTTAGTAACTCAATCTATTCTTAGAAAATATATTATATTACCTTTGTTGATAATAATTAAAAATAGCGTCCGTATGTTATTATTTCAATTTCCCGAGTGGTCCGAGGATTTAAAGGATTGGAAACGTGAAATGCATGTTAAATGCACTTATAATGGGGTTCAACTGTCCGAAACAGAATTTCCAAGAAACTGGTTAACGGATGGTATTCAGATAAAAATCCTATTTCCTTTTGATCTTAAACCTTGGCATAAATATAAATTTCAATCATCTCGGAAGGCTCGACTAAAAAAAACAAAAGAAGTAGAAAAAAATGATTTTTGTTTTTTAACAGTTTGGGGGACGGAAACCGAACTACCGTTTGGTTATACCCAAAAAAAGCCCTCTTTTTTTGAACCTATTTCTAAAGAATTAAAAAAAAGAATAAAAAAACTCAAAACTAAGTCTTTTCTGGTTTTAAGGATTTTCAAAAAAAGAGCAACAATTTTCCTAAAAGTCGCAAAAGAAATTAAACACTGGATTATCAAAAACTTTATTTTTATAAAAGGAAAAATAAAAGACCTTTCAAAACGAAATCTAATTCCATTATTTGGCCTGAGAGAAATATATGAATTAAATGAAACTAAAAAAGATTCAATAATGAGTAATCAGATGATTCATGAACTATCTGTTCAAAATCAATCCACGGAATGGATAAATTCTTCACTCAGCGAAAAAAAAAAAAAAAATTTGATTGATAGAATAAAGACAATCAGAAATCAAATAGAAGAAATTTCAAAAGAAAAACAAAACCTAACTAATAGTTGTAACAAATCGCGTTATGGTTATAAAATAATTAAGTTATCAAAAAAATTTTGGCAGACATTCAAAAGACAAAATACCCGATTAATTCGTAAATCTGTTTTTTTTATAAAATTTTGCATCGAACAACTGTGTATAGCTATTTTTCTAGGTATCATTAATATTCCAAGAATTACAACACAACTTTTTTTTGAATCAACAAAAACAATTATTGATAAATATATTTACAAGAATGAAGAAACAGGAGAAAAGTTAAAAAAAAAAAATACCATTTCTTTTATTTCGACTATAAAAAATTTAATATCAAAAAAAAAAAAAAAATTTTTTAGTTATGACCTATGCTCTTTATCACAAGCATATGTATTTTACAAATTATCAAAAATTCAAGTTAGTAACTTTTCAAACTTAAAGGCTGTTCTTGAATATAACATATGTATAACATCCTTTTTTGTTAAGAATCAAATAAAGGATTTTTTTCAAGAACAAGGAATCTTTCATTATGAATTAAAAGATAAAACACTTTTAAATTCCGAAGTAAATCCATGGAAATACTGGTTACGAAGTCATTATCAATACAATTTACCTCAGGTTGCGTGGGTTAGATTAGTAACCCAAAAATGGAAAAAGAAAATAAACGAAGACTCTCTAGTTATAAAGTCAAGTTTAACCAAAGAGGGTTCATATGAAAAAAACAAAGTTGATAATTACAAAAAACAAAATTTTTTTGAAGCCGACTCGTTAGTAAATCCAAAACATAATTTAAAAAAAGATTCTATATATAATCTTTTTTGCTACAAATCTATTCATTCTACAGAAAATTTTTTTTTTGACATGTCTATAGGTATTACTCTAGATAATTGTTTAATCTATTTTTTTCTACAAAAATATAATATTCGGGGTATGGGGGAAATACGGCATAGAAAATATTTGGATTGGAGAATTCTAAACTTTTGGTTTAGAAAAAAATTAAATATTGAGCCCTGGATTGATACCAAGAGTAAAAAAAAATATATTAAGACTAAAGTTAATAATTATCAAAGAGTTGATAAAATAACTAAGACGCGTCTTGCAAAAAAAAAAAGAAACTTTTTTGATTGGATGGGAATGAATGAAGAAAAAATAAACCGTCGTATAACAAATTTTGAATTTTTTTTCTTTCCAGAATTTTTATTTTTTTCTAGTACATATAAAAAGAAACCTTGGGTGATACCAATTAAATTACTTCTTTTCAATTTTAATGAAAACAAAAATGTTAATAAAAAGGTCACTGGAAAGAAAAAAGGTTTTATACGATCAAAAGAAAAAAAATCCCTTCGATTTGATAATCTAAATAAAGAAGAACAAGAATCGGCGGGTCAAGGAGAGCTTGAATCAGATAAAGAAAAAAAAAGAAATCCTGAACCGGCTCTATCAAACCAAGAAAAAAATATTGAAGAAAATTATGCGGAATCGAAGATAAAAAAACGTAAAAAAAAAAAACAATACAAAAGCAATACAGAAGCGGAGCTCGATTTATTTCTCACAAGGTATTCGCGTTTTCAATTGCGATGGAATTTTTTTTTTAATCAAAAAATTCTCAATAATGTAAAAGTATACTGTCTCTTGGTTAGACTTAAAAATCCAAACGATATAGCGATATCTTCTATTGAAAGAGGGGAGATGAGTCTAGACATTCTAAGGATTAAGAAGAGTTTCAATTTTTTTAAATTAATTAAAAAAGGAGTTTTTATTATTGAACCTGTACGTTTGTCTGTAAAAAACGATGGACAACTTATGATATATAGAACCATAGGTATTTCATCGGTTCATAAAAATAAACAAAAAAAAAGTAAAAGATACAAAAAAAAAATTGAAAAATCCATTACAAAATATCAAAACCAAACTGTAAATATAAAAAAAAATAATTATGATTTCTTTGTTCCGGAAAATATTCTATCCCCTAAACGACGTAGAGAATTTCGAATTCTAATTTGTTTCAACTTAAAAAAAAAAAAAACGAGGGATATAAATTCAAGATTTGATAAGAATATTCAAAACTGGACCACAGTTTTGCATAAAAAGAAAGATCTTGATAAGGATAAGGATAAAAAAACCCAAATTAAATTAAAATCCTTCCTTTGGCCCAACTTTAGATTAGAAGATTTAGCTTGTATGAATCGCTATTGGTTTAATACTACTAACGGAAATCGTTTCAGTATGATAAGAATACATATGTATACACGATTTAAAATTCATTAATGATAGATCCTTTTTACTATATATAATATATAAGTTACGATATATGAAAACAACTGTATGCACAAATATGAGGGATTGTTTTAAATTCAATCTTTATACATTAGATTAATTTAATCAATGACGTACATACCAATCAGAACAGATACATAAATAAATTAAAAGAATCCTCCTTTTTATATCTAAATTTATACTTTTTAATAAACTTAAGAATAATAAGTTGCTAATTAAATTCAGATCCTTGTACAAAAAAAATACGACTATTATTACTGATCAGTAAAACTCATATCTTTCAATTCATATAAAAAAGGGAAGGATTTCTTTTTATGATAAAAAATGCATTCATTTCATTTCAAGAAAAAAAAGAAGAAAGCAGGGGATCTGTTGAATTTCAAGTATTCAGTTTCACTAATAAGATACGAAGACTTACTTCACATTTGGAATTGCACAGAAAAGATTATTTATCTCAGAGGGGTCTACGAAAAATTCTGGGAAAACGTCAACGACTGCTGGCTTATTTGTCAAAAAAAAATAGAGTACGTTATAAAGAATTAATAAATCAGTTGAATATTCGGGAATTAAAAACTCGTTAAATTACAAAATTGTGAATTAATTAATTTTTTAGATATTTAATTTTTTGATAAACTTATTTTTCAGCAATATAATTCATGCTAGAACGAATCAAGGAAAAACTTATGAAGAGACCTGTTACAGGAAAAGATCTTATGATAGTCAATATGGGACCTCACCACCCATCCATGCATGGTGTTCTTCGCTTAATTGTTACTCTAGATGGCGAGGATGTTGTTGACTGTGAACCCATATTGGGTTATTTACACAGGGGAATGGAAAAAATTGCAGAAAACCGAGCAATTATACAATATTTACCTTATGTAACGCGATGGGATTATTTAGCTACTATGTTTACAGAAGCAATAACAGTAAATGGACCAGAACAATTGGGAAATATTCAAGTTCCTAAAAGGGCCAGCTATATCAGAGTAATTATGCTGGAATTGAGTCGTATAGCTTCTCATCTGTTATGGCTCGGCCCTTTTATGGCAGATATTGGTGCACAGACTCCTTTTTTCTATATTTTCAGAGAACGAGAATTTATATATGATCTATTCGAATCTGCCACCGGTATGAGAATGATGCATAATTTTTTTCGTATTGGAGGAATTGCCGCTGATTTACCTTATGGTTGGATAGATAAATGCTTGGATTTTTGTGATTATTTTTTAACCGAGGTTGTTGAATATCAAAAACTGATTACACGAAATCCTATTTTTTTAGAACGGGTTGAAGGAGTTGGGATTATTGGTGGGGAAGAAGCAATAAATTGGGGTTTATCCGGACCAATGCTACGCGCATCCGGAATACCATGGGATCTTCGTAAAGTTGATCGTTATGAGTCTTACGATGAATTTGAATGGGAAATTCAATGGCAAAAACAAGGGGATTCATTAGCTCGTTATTTAGTACGACTTAGCGAAATGACAGAATCCATAAAAATTATTCAACAGGCTCTGGAAGGACTTCCGGGAGGTCCCTATGAGAATTTAGAAAGCAGAGGCTTTGATAAAAAAAGGAATCCAGAATGGAATGATTTTGAATATCGATTCATTAGTAAAAAACCTTCTCCTACTTTTGAATTATCGAAACAAGAACTTTATGTAAGAGTTGAAGCTCCAAAAGGGGAGTTGGGAATTTTTCTCATAGGAGATCAAAGTGGTTTTCCTTGGAGATGGAAAATAAGACCACCGGGTTTTATTAATTTGCAAATTCTTCCTGAACTAGTTAAAAGAATGAAATTGGCTGATATTATGACGATACTCGGTAGCATAGATATAATTATGGGAGAAGTTGATCGTTAAAATGATAATTTATGCAACAGAAGTACAAACTATAAATTCTTTTGTTAGATTGGAATCTTTAAAAGAGGTCTACGGACTAATATGGATGTTTGTCCCTATATTTTCTCTTGTATTGGGAATCATAACAGGTGTACTAGTAATTGTGTGGTTAGAAAGAGAAATATCTGCAGGGATACAACAACGTATTGGACCTGAATACGCCGGCCCGTTGGGAATTCTTCAAGCCCTAGCCGACGGGACAAAACTACTTTTCAAAGAAGATCTTCGTCCAGCTAGAGGAAATAGCCCTTTATTTAGTATTGGACCGTCGATAGCAGTTATCTCAATTTTACTAAGTTATTCAGTAATTCCCTTTAGCAATCACCTTGTTTTAGCGGATCTCAATATCGGTATTTTTTTATGGATTGCCATCTCAAGTATTGCTCCTATTGGACTTCTTATGTCAGGATATGGATCAAATAATAAATATTCTTTTTTAGGTGGTCTGCGAGCTGCTGCCCAATCGATTAGTTATGAAATACCATTAACTCTATGTGTTTTATCAATATCTCTACGTGCGATTCGTTGAAATATAAACATTTTTACTATTACGTTTCTTCTAGACGAATAAGTTAAAAGCGGAATATATATATATATTTATTTTTGGGTTAATCTTAATAAAAGGAATTTGATAGTTATATATGAGTGAAAAAAACTGCTCAGAAATTAGCAGTAAAATTTTTTGAGTCTCATTTCCTATGTACAAAGGTTAAAAGGAAATAAACATAATCGTAATAATCACTTTACCCCAAGGTTGGTTGATTTAGTCATCCTGGCTTGAAGCGGGTTCAAAATATTAACCGTATGGCGTTTTCACTATCTGTTATATAGATTAAGATACATGTATTACAAAGTGAGCAGCAATTAGGTAAAAGTGAGTGGATGGTTAGAAACACCAAAATACACAAAGAATTTGTAATAGAGATTAAACAAATTGCAAAGGATATTTATGCATACCATAAGGTAACAAAAAAAGAAGATTAATTGGGGCTTGAAATTAGTAGAAATGATCAGACAGTACTCCCCAAGATTCCGATTCAGAGTATGCTCCTATCCACCGATAAATGTAATGACTATCAGAAACGAAATAATCTTTTATTTTTTAAGGCCACCAACTTTTTAATAAAAAAGGAAAGAAGAATAGGAACGAAACAAGGATTTTTTTTTCATATAGTTCGAAAATAAAATAGAATTTCTGTCATGAATAATAAACTAATAGGATGTCTAATTCTTTTTCGTAATTGAAAACCACGATGGGCTGAAATACTTTTTTTTTTTTTTACAAGGAGTTTTTTATTAAAGGATTAAGTTATTACTCAACAAATCGAAATTAAAATTTGTAAAGGATGAGATGAATTCCGAAGCGCTTTTTTTAATTCTTAGAATTTGAGCAGACAGAATTACATTGGTATAATTCGGGACCCCAGATATATTTATATTTAATCTTTTTTAGAACACATCATATCCATCTAAACAATACTAATCTGGTCCTTAGATTTATTTCTGGCCCCCGAGGAGCCGTATGAGGCGAAGACCTCATGTACGGTTTTGTAATAGCGGTGAGAATAGTAATGTTATCACCGACTAGGATTATCTAACAGTTTAAGTACAGTTGATATAGTTGAGGCACAATCAAAATATGGTTTTTGGGGATGGAATTTGTGGCGTCAACCTATAGGTTTTATTATTTTTCTAATTTCTTCCCTAGCAGAATGCGAGAGATTACCGTTTGATTTACCAGAAGCGGAAGAAGAATTAATAGCAGGTTATCAAACTGAATATTCAGGTATCAAATTTGGTTTATTTTACGTTGCTTCTTATCTAAATCTATTAATTTCCTCATTATTTGTGACAGTTCTATACTTAGGCGGTTGGAATATTTCTATTCCGTATATATCTATTCTGGAGCTTTTTGGAAGGGATCAAACTTTTGGAACAACAATAGGTATCTTTATTACATTAGCTAAAACATATTTGTTCTTGTTCATTTCTATCGCAACAAGATGGACTTTACCTAGGCTAAGAATGGATCAACTACTAAATCTTGGATGGAAATTTCTGTTACCTATTTCCCTTGGTAATCTATTATTAACAACTTCTTTCCAACTCTTTTCACTATAAATTGAAAATGAATCCAATATATTCATTACTTCTTTTAAACAAGAGAAAGAAACAAAGATAAAATTATTCATAGATAATTACAATATGCTTCCTATGATAACCGGGTTCATGAATTATGGTCAACAAACCCTACGAGCTGCAAGGTATATTGGTCAAGGTTTCATGATTACCTTATCCCACACAAATCGTTTACCTGTAACTATTCAATATCCCTATGAAAAATTAATAACCTCGGAACGTTTCCGCGGGCGAATCCATTTTGAATTTGATAAATGCATTGCTTGTGAAGTATGTGTTCGAGTATGTCCTATAGATCTACCTGTTGTTGATTGGAAATTGGAAACGAATATTAGAAAAAAACGATTGCTTAATTACAGTATTGATTTTGGAATTTGTATATTTTGCGGTAATTGTGTTGAATATTGCCCAACAAATTGTTTGTCAATGACTGAAGAATATGAATTTTCAACTTATGATCGTCACGAATTGAATTATAATCAAATAGCTTTGGGTCGTTTACCAATGTCAGTAATTGACGATTACACTATTCGAACAATTTTAAATTCACCTCAAACAAAAAATGGGTAAACCCATTAAGTTTATTAAAAAACGAATTCAAATTTTTTTGAATTATATAAATAATTTAATTAAAAACTTGTATTATATTTATATAATAATATTAAGTATTAAGGCTCATTCTTTTAATATAATAAATTCGTAATTACTTTATTTAAACAGATAGGTTGAACACTTTAGCATAAAAAAGCGAAACTGTCTAATAATTGTATCTACATAAATTCATATCCATTAGATTCTAATTTCACTCTATTAGAAACATATTAAAAACAAATTCCCCGGTTAAATTAATAAGGTCATGAAAAGGGTTTCGATTTTTTTCTTATTTTAATAATATAATGGATTTGCCTGGACCAATACATGATTTTCTTTTAGTTTTTCTGGGATCCGGTATTATAGTAGGAGGTCTGGGAGTGGTATTACTTCCCAACCCAATATTTTCGGCCTTTTCCTTAGGATTTGTTCTTGTTTGTATATCTTTATTGTATATTCTATCAAATTCCCATTTTGTAGCTGCTGCACAACTCCTTATTTACGTGGGGGCCATAAATATTTTAATCATATTTGCTGTGATGTTCATGAATGATTCAGAATATTCCACAAATTTTAATCTGTGGACCGTTGGGAATGGGATTACTTCGTTGGTTTGTGCAACTATTCTTTTTTCATTAATTTCTACAATTCTCGATACATCATGGTACGGGGTTATTTGGACTACAAGATTAAACCAGATTCTAGAGCAAGATTTAATAAGTAATAGTCAACAAATAGGAATTCATTTATCAACAGATTTTTTTCTTCCATTTGAACTCATTTCAATAATTCTTTTAGTTGCTTTGATAGGTGCAATTTCGGTGGCTCGTCAATAAAAAACGTTCAATTAGTAAATACTAAAGAAAACTTTGTGTATGTTATGATTTTTTTTTCGTTCGTTCAATTAAATTTGATTGAATACTATTTAATATTTTAAATATATTTTTTTACCTTAATTTTACCTAAATATAGTTTTTATTCGTACTTTTTTGTTATATTCTAGTTGATTGAATCCGGTGAATTATTGTTCATATTGAAATGAATCAAAATTGATAAGGAGTTGCTGAATGATACTCGAACATGTACTTGTTTTGAGTGCCTATTTATTTTTGATTGGTCTTTATGGATTGATCACAAGTCGAAATATGGTTAGGGCTCTTATGTGTCTTGAACTTATACTCAATGCAGTTAATATGAATTTCGTAACATTTTCTGATTTTTTTGATAATTCCCAACTAAAAGGGGATATTTTCTGCATTTTTGTTATAGCGATTGCAGCCGCTGAAGCAGCTATTGGATTAGCTATAGTTTCGTCAATTTATCGTAACAGAAAATCAACTCGCATCAACCAATCGACTTTATTAAATAAGTAGCATAAATAAAAAAAATTATAGATTTTAATTTGCATATATATAATAGGTTATGACTTACTAGATTATATTTGTGAAAATATAAGAAATCAAAGTATTTTAGCCCCTTTTTTAAATCAATTGAGCCAGAATTCATTACAAAAATTCTATTAAAGGAAATCATTGCTTCATCTAGTATTTTAATATATCATTCAGTTAGAAGTTTACTAGATTGAAAATTTATGACATTCAAAAAACTATAGATCCTATGTCACATTCAGTAAAAATTTATGATACCTGTATAGGATGTACTCAATGTGTCCGAGCATGCCCTACAGACGTATTAGAAATGATACCTTGGGATGGATGTAAAGCTAAGCAAATAGCTTCCGCTCCAAGAACCGAGGACTGTGTTGGTTGTAAGAGATGTGAATCTGCCTGTCCGACGGATTTTTTGAGCGTTCGAGTTTATTTATGGCATGAAACAACTCGAAGCATGGGTCTAGCTTATTGATACGTTACCGAAAACCTCATTTGAATAAATTTGGAATAAATTTTATTTTTTTTTATTGACAAGTACTCGTACTCAAAAAAGTTAAATTATATTTTTTTATTTATATATTTTTTTTGAGTACGCGTTCTTTGGACCTGGTGTATCTTGTCTTTACCACGAATGATTTTCCTTGGTTAACAATAATTGTTGTTTTTCCAATATCTGCTGGTTTGTTAATGTTATTTCTCCCGCATAGGGGAAATAAAGTAAATAAATGGTATACTATATGCATTTGTATCTTAGAACTTCTTCTAACGACCTACGCTTTTTGTTATAATTATAAAATGGACGATCCATTAATTCAACTGTCCGAAGATTATAAATGGATAAATTTTTTTGATTTTTACTGGAGAATGGGAGTAGATGGACTTTCTATAGGAACAATTTTACTGACGGGATTTATTACTACTTTAGCTACTTTAGCGGCTTTTCCTGTTACTCGGGATTCCCGATTATTTCATTTCCTGATGTTAGCGATGTACAGCGGTCAAATAGGATTATTTTCTTCTCGGGATCTTTTACTTTTTTTCATCATGTGGGAATTAGAATTAATTCCCGTTTATCTACTTTTATCCATGTGGGGTGGAAAGAAACGTCTGTATTCAGCTACAAAATTTATTTTATACACTGCAGGAAGTTCTATTTTTTTATTAATAGGAGTTTTAGGTATAAGTTTATATGGTTCGAACGAACCAACATTAAATTTAGAACTATTAGCTAATCAATCCTATCCTGTCACACTCGAAATACTATTTTATATTGGATTTCTTATTGCTTTTGCCGTCAAATCACCGATTATACCTTTACATACTTGGTTACCTGACACCCACGGCGAGGCACATTACAGTACCTGTATGCTTCTCGCTGGAATCTTATTAAAAATGGGAGCATATGGGTTGGTTCGAATCAATATGGAATTATTACCTCACGCTCATTCTATGTTTTCTCCTTGGTTGATGGTAGTCGGTACAATCCAAATAATTTATGCAGCTTCAACATCTCTTGGTCAACGTAATTTAAAAAAGAGAATAGCCTATTCTTCTGTATCTCATATGGGTTTTATAATTATAGGTATTGGTTCTATAACGGACCCTGGACTTAATGGAGCTATTTTACAAATAATCTCTCATGGCTTTATTGGCGCCGCACTTTTTTTCTTGGCAGGAACTAGTTATGATAGAATTCGGCTTGTTTATCTTGATGAAATGGGTGGAATGGCTATCTCCATTCCAAAGATATTTACAATGTTTACTATCTTATCGATGGCTTCTCTTGCATTACCGGGCATGAGTGGTTTTGTTGCAGAATTAATCGTTTTTTTTGGAATAATTACCAGCCAAAAATATTTATTAATTTCAAAAATTTTAATTATTTTTGTAATGGCAATTGGAATGATATTAACTCCTATATATTTATTATCTATGTCACGCCAAATGTTCTATGGATACAAGTTAATTAATGTCAAAAACTTTTCTTTTTTTGATTCTGGACCCCGAGAGTTATTTCTTTCAATCTCTATTCTTCTACCAATAATAGGTATTGGGATTTATCCTGATTTTGTGCTCTCATTAGCAAGTGACAAGGTCGAATCCATTTTATCTAATTATTTTTATGGCTAGTTTTCAGGAAATAAAAAAAAGCATTAAATTGAATTGTAATCAGAAGTCTTTGGTCTTTGTATTGTGAGAACCTTTTGAATCATTGTACTACTTGATTCAAAAGGTTCTTGATTATTTACTACTAAAACTAAATTAGATTTCTTAACTTATATGAAGTTATATATAGATGCTATTCTTTTTTATTTGGATTCCTTTATTTTTTGGTTAATGTTTTATTTAATTCGATGTAAATGAACCATAACTATGTAAACCAATTCCTAAAAGATTGACGCCAAAATAGCATATCCAAATTAAAAGAAAACCTATAGAAGCCACAATTGCAGAATTTATACCCCTAACATTCCTATTTGTTTTAATATGTAAATAAATTGCGAATATGGTCCAAGTAATAAATGCCCAAGTTTCTTTTGGATCCCAATTCCAATATGAACCCCACGTCTCATTAGCCCATACAGCTCCTGAAAGAATGCCGACGGTTAAAAAAATAAATCCAAGACTAATAATACGAAAACTCCAAGAATCTAATTGTTCAATCAATTGATACCTATAATAATTTCGAGAAAAACTAAAATTAATGTTTTGTTGTAGTAAAATAGAATTTCTTTCATTTATGTCGTAAAGTACATCAAAAGAAAATAATTCATTTAAGAAATTATTTTCTTTTATATTCTTTTTCCAAAAAGTAGGGCCAACTTTGCGAAATGTAATGACTAGAAGAGCTATTGATAATAATGATCCGCATAACAGAGCGCCATAGCCTAATATCATCATACTTACGTGCATCATTAACCACTGGGACTGGAGAGCTGGTACTAATATTGCAGACTGAGGCATTTTGTTTAAAAGACCTGAAGTAGCAAAACCCTGAATAAAAATAGAACTTGGCGCAGTTATTGCGTTTAGGTGATTTTTTTGTTTTTTATTAAAATAGGAAACAATATGAATAATTGAAAAAGCCCACGAAAGAAAAATTAATGATTCATATAAATTACTTAATGGAAAATGTCCTGAATAAATCCAACGCGTGAATAATAATCCTGTTATACCAAAAAACGCAATTACGATTCCTTTATCTGATGAATCAAAAAATCCTATGATTTCATCTAAATTAACTAATAAAGTTAAAAAATAAATTGTCAGTACAATAGAAACGACCGAAAAAGATATATGAGTTAATATATGCTCTAAAATTGAAAAAATCATAAAAAATTTGTTAAAAATTAATATTAGGTTTTACCCGATTTTCGAAAAAAGTAGGGTATTAGTTTGATTATAAAACTTATAATATAATATCTCTTTTATAAGATCTTATGCCGCTACTCGGACTCGAACCGAGATGCTATAGCACTGCTTCCTAAGAGCAGCGTGTCTACCAATTTCACCATAGCGGCAACTTGTTCAAAACAATACTAACAAGTTTTTATTCAATCGTCGAGATTAAAATATAAATAAAGAGGCCAATTCAATGGAATTTACAATTGATTTCATGAAAAAAAAACCAATTTAAATAGGTTTTTGGGGTTTTAATTCAATTAAGATCTTTTTTTTTTTACCAGAGTTAGTTTAAATTTTTTAAATTAACTTTTTGTACTTTCTTTTTTTATAGAATACAATAAAAATGCTTTTTCTAAAAATTAAAACTTCGCCAAAATCCTTAAAAATTTTAAATAAAATAAGATTTGCCTAATTGCAAAAAAAAAAAAATAATTATCAAACCATCCGTTTTGCTACATCTTTTTATATTGTACAAATATAAGATTTTTTGATCACTTAGAAATAATATATTCTTTTTTTTATTATCTAATATTCACTTGTTGTGGATAGATGCTTTTATCAATTTGATTCCAAGTAAAGAATATAACAATTCGGATAAATAATAATTCCTAAAGGTATAAAGTTAAAAGTGTTTCACTTAGAATTAATTAATTTTAAGAACCTATTGATTTCGCTTAAAGATCTTGTATTTCCTCTTAACGAGGAAATACAAGATCTTTTTTTATTATTGCATCAAGTTAGTGATCGGGAAAATAAGAATCCCTTGTTTGGAAAAAAAAAATAAAAGTTAACCTTTATTTTTATCTATATATTGTCTTTTTTTCCTCTTTTGGTTCCTAATTGATTTTTTTCTAAAAAATTAGTTTTTTTGTTAGGATAATTTTAATTATTATAGTGTTTTTTTATTTATTTTGTTGTACAAAAAAACTTTTTGAATTACCTGTAGAAAGTGATTTACCTAACGAAAAAGCTTTCAACGATGTCCAATATCCCTTCCTTTTCCAAATTTTTTTACGAATACGCTTTTTCGAGATAGAAGTACGTTTTTTTGGAACTGCCATTCAAAAATGAAAAAAAGTTTTTCAGTGGTATAATTGGATGTCAAAGACATTTATTATGCTATTCTTTAGTACTCCATATTGAGTTTTTTCTTTAAAATTTTATTATATATTATTTTCAAAACAAAAAAAAGATAACTTAGTGTACTGGAAGACAGTCACTAAATTCCAAAATTAAAATTAATTCCTTAATAATTATAAATTATCAAACTCAAATAATTTTTTATGTAAAGTTTTTTTCTTATATAATTAATATTAAGTATTTTTTTGTCGTGTAAATCTTTGTTCTATTCTTAATATATGTATATAAATTATTGTAGTACGGAATTATAATTAACTTTTTCTGTATCTGTAGAAAATCACAATTTTATTTAGTAGTAATAAAAAAAGATAAATAATTTTTTTTGGCAATAGCTTAGTAATATTATTTAATCACTTCTAATTTTTTGATTTGA